ATTTTTTAGTTCATAATGTATTTCATGAATCTAAGTGGAATAAGCAAAGTGGATTCCTTGTTGGTTAGTCGAGTTCCAATGAAAACCACACAATTGAAGGAAATGTCCGAATTTGCTATTTAGAAAATCAATAAACTAAGGTTTTGTCGTTCTAGATATCGGATTCAACGGAAACAATTACAGCAGTAGGGGGGGGGAATCAAAAAACAAGTCGAGCAAAATTATACAAAGTTATATATAAGTTGCTACCCCCCCCTTAGTCTTTCTTTAATTGAATTTCGTTTGATTAGACGGAAGTTACTTAAAAACTTCCGCTTTCTTTAAAAGATTCTGAACAGTTCCTGTGGGTTGAGCACCTTTTTCAAGGAAATATAGAATAAGAGGAACGTTTAAATAAGTTTGATTCTTCATTGGATCATAAAACCCCACTTTTCTAAGATCTTTTCCTTCTCTTCGGCATCGAACATCAATTGCAACGATTCGATAGACGGCTCATTGGGATAAATGTAGATGACCAACACCCCCCCTAGAACCGTATAGGAAGTTTTCTCCTCGTACGGCTCGAGAAAAATGATTTGCTTCGAAGTTTTGTCTATGTATGCAATTCTAATAAATTAAATGACAAATGGGCCTAGAAAATCAATTAGACTCTGATTTCAGTCTTTTTTCCTTCCTGAAAATGAAAAAGAAACCATTCGTACTCATAACTCAAGTTGGATAACTCTCAAATAGCTCAAAGGAAAAATCTTTAGTCACTTTCATTTATTGAGTGGTCTTTAACCCCTTTTGTTTTGTTTGTCTTTTGTCTCGTTTCAAATTCTATTTGGATTCTTTAGTCTGATCCAATTAGTGAGACTATCGAGACAATTAAAAAGGTCTTTCCTTGTTCTTAGATCCTTTATCCTTATTTTAAATCATTGGGTTTAGACATTACTTCGGTGCTTCTTAATCCTTTCAAAGTGGCAGCAACATACCCCTTTTTTGATTTCTTTCTATCAAAGAATCCTACGGACAGTTGATTCACGTGTGATACACTTTGAATCGAAAAAGTTTGCTAAATTCTAACAAGTCTTGCTTTTGAATTGGAAACTTGCTCGAATTGGATCCTTCTTCTTTCTATATATGGAAGATACGTTTACGAAGTTGTTCCGATTAATTGGCATTAACCCTAGATCCTTGCCCCCGAGAAATGAATTAATCCTTTCTACTCGAGCTTCATCGTGGACTATTTACAACCCAACAAAAAATCGAGTGTAACAGAACAAACAATGTCGAGCCAAGAGCACTCTCATCCTTAGATAAATCGAAAATGGTGGATGGAAAAATCCACAACGGATCGTGTCCTTCAAGTCGCACGTTGCTTTCTACCACATCGTTTCAAACGAAGTTTTAACATAATATTCCTCTAATTTGGAACCGGTATGGAATTGATTCAATTATGGAATCATGAATAGTCATTGGTTCAGTTGTACATAGACATCGTAATCTAGGCTTTTTCTTCTATATATGATAATATGATATGAAACGATTTTTCTGAAAAAGTCTTAGCAAGACAGCATCTTTCACATACATAAATAATATATAGATAATATAGATAATAGCAAGAAATCGAAATATATAAACGAATAACTCTTTTAATCTGCATCTTCAAGTGACTCAACAGGATAGATTAAACGATTTCCTAGTTTTTGAGTACCAAATAAAGATTCCACTTACAAGCAATCATTAAAAATATTTAATAAAAATAGTTCTAATTGAAATTGAAAAAGTTTCCTATTTAGACATCATTATTTAATTTGAAGAAAATTGGACAATAAGCATGACGTTTGATCTTCATAGGAAGATAAGTCTTTCTTTTTGAATTGACTCATCACTTTTAAATAGATAAAAGAAAAACGAAATCCAATTTTTTTTCATGAGATGGATAAAAAAATGATCTAAGTTCAGATTTGAATCTTTATTCCTTTCATCTGATTACGAAAATCAAATTACGAAAATCAAAAAAATAAGGAGGGTTTTTCGTATCTATCAGATAGACTGAAGAGTTGTCACTGTTATAGATATTCTATTCTATAATATAAAATTTAAATAATTTAAGGTATCAAAAATCTTTTTCACAAAAACCGAAAAATTATTGTCATTGAAATAGAACGATACATACCATATAAGCGAAATATTTCCTCATTTTATATATTTTAGATGATATATATTTATAGATTTTGTTTAACATGGGATTAAGTAATATTTCACAATAATCGACTCTTATCATAAAGTGAATAAAAGGGTGATAGGGGAAATCACCCCTGCCTCAATTGTTCTGTAGATTTCCAATTTTTACTTAGAACCAAACACGAAATACCTAAATAAAATGAGATTCAAAGAAAATATATCGGCTCCATAACATATTTCTATATGATATGTAACTTGATCGTTTGTTAATGAGATTCGAACAGACACAGATATTAAAATAAATACGGATTTACTCCTATCCACTGACTTA